CTACAAGAAAAATGCCCGCGGCTACCATAGTAGCGGCATGGATAAGAGCGGAAATAGGAGTGGGCCCTTCCATGGCATCAGGTAACCATACATGAAGGGGGAATTGCGCGGATTTAGCAACTGCACCAGCAAATAAGAGAAAGGAACACAAAGTAACAAATAAAAAATGAACTTGATTATTATTATCAATTAAGTTATTCACTATTTCGAACAAATCCCTAAATTCAAAACTACCCGTTATCCAATAAAGACCTAAAATTCCTAATAATAAACCAAAATCCCCTACACGATTAGTTACAAAAGCTTTTTGACAAGCAGTTGCTGCAATAGGTCGCGTGAACCAAAAACCTATTAATAGGTAAGAACACATTCCAACTAATTCCCAAAAAATATAAATTTGTATCAAATTAGAACTAGTAACTAATCCTAACATTGAGGTATTGAAAAAACTCAGATAAGCAAAAAATCTTAAATATCCTTGATCATGAGACATATAATTATCACTATAAAAAAGAACCAAAATTCCAACAGTAGTAATTAATATTAACATAATAGAAGCAAGTGGATCGATTAAGTGACCGAACTCTAAAGAAAAATCATTATTAATGGTCCAAGACCATACATATTGATAGATAAAACTTCTATTTATTTGTTGAATAGAGAGATAGACGGAAAGAAGCATAACCATAAGAGAAAGAATCACTTCAAAAATTACATATTCCATATAAAGATACATATTCCATATAAAGATACAAATTGCATATTCTATATAAAGATAAAATAAAGATAAAGAATAGCTTCAATAAAGAACTATTCTATTATCTTATCAAAAGTAATTCTACTATACTTCTCAAAAAAAAGTAATTCTACTATACTTCTCAAATTCTATTATCTTATCAAAAAGATAAAAAAAAAAAACAAAATACAACAAACAAGGAGGTTTGTGATGATTTTTAAACTCTTTCTACCGGTTAATCTCGTATCCGTATCCATGAAGATAAACAATTCCGTCGTTATGGTCGGACTCTATTATGGATTTATTAGCGCATTTTCCATCGGGTCCTCTTACCTGTTCCTTCTCCGACCACGGTTTTTGAACGACGATCCAGACGCAATCGAAAAGAAGGCATCAGAAACTGCAGGTTTTTTTACAGGACAACTTTTGATATTCATATCAATCCTTTATGGGCCTCTGCATCTAGCGTTAGGTAGACCTCATACAATCCTTTTACTACTTGCACCGTATTTTTTCTTTCATTACTTATCCAGCAATAGCGGTCAATGGCCGAGCCAGCGTTTTGCTTTCCCATTGCTCACTAAGTCAATGCGGAATCGTAGGTTTCAATTGGTATTCCTGAATAATTTGCTTTTTCAATTATTCAGCCTTAGCTTGTTGGGCAGGCCAATGTTAACCCGATTAAGCTACATTTATATCTTTCGATGCAACAATAAGATGTTATTTGTCCTAAGTAGCTTTGTTGGTTGGTTAATTGGTCATATTTTAGTCCTGAAATGGGCTGGATTGGTATTTGTTTGGCTACTTCAGGTTATTAGATCGAAGACAATGAAGTACATTACATGTAATGTACTTATTCCAGCGACTAAGTACATTATCGAAAAATGGCGAAATTCTTTTGTTGCTGGTTTAATTCGTGAGATTTTAGCCATGAAACAGGTTGAATCGGCATTAGTTAGGATAAAGAATTCTAAGTTATTAGACGATGCACGGTGGTGGATAAGGGGTTCTTCGCTAATAAGCGGCCTAAAAATTAACATTCGCTTTTATGCTAGGTTGATACTTCGTGGATTTGAGAATGTGTACGTGGGAGCAAAATTCAGACAGGATATGGAGCACCTCTTTAGTATTATCTTATTTGCTATCTTTCTTTTATATTTAGATCAAACCCCCCTTTTGTATGCAGACCCGGCCGACAAAAAATTACAACTTCAAAGAAAACTATCGAACGAAACCCAAGCTGCCAGAGAAGAGAAGGAACTTGAAAAAAGACTAACGAAAAAATTCGAAGCGCAAAGGAGAGCGCAAAGGGCAGCACAAAGGCAAGCTCTGCAAGAATTCAAGCAAGGTGTGGTAGAAAGCTATCTGGCAAAGCAAGCTGCGAAAGACGCGAATCAAATACAAGCTCAGAAAGACGAGAAGCAAATACAAGCTGAGCAAAAAGCGAAGCGAATCCGAGCTGAGCAAGTTGTGCAATACACATTTTGGCTAATCGAAGCTCAGCGAAGAGAGATGGAAATCGAAGCTGCGCGAGCTATGCAGGAAGCATATAAGGGAATGCTTGCTGCGCAAGAAGGATATGTGGAAGAGGGGGTGCAAGAGAAACAAGAGGGATTCCCAGAAGAACTTATTTCTCCTTCGCCTATTTCTCCTTCGGAAGAAAGGGAAGAGAATCCGAAGTTATTAATATTGAAAGAAAAAATATCAATATTGAAAAAAAAAATATCAATATTGAAAGAAAAAAACGATTTATTCTCGTTTGAAATCCCTATTATCACTTCTCTTTTTGACCCGCAAAAACCACTCCGTCCATTACGATATATAAAAACGTGTGCTGGCGTTGAAAAGGCTGTCAAAAATGAGATGTCACAATATTTTTTTTATACATGCCGAAGCGATGGAAAACAAAGAATATGTTTTACATATCCACCCAGTTTGGCAACTTTCTGGGAAATGATACAAAGAAAAATGGCTTCGAGGTTCCCACGAATCTATGCTAAAGCTAAATGGCGGGCTCTTAGGTGGTCTGCTCCTGGGAGTTATAGACAGTGGATTTCTCGCAATAAAAAAAAAAAGAACAGCCTGAGTACAGAATTTCAAAATCGAATTAAAACTTTAGATAAAAAAAAAAGTCTGCTAAATGTCCTCGCAAGAAGGAAAAGATCTAGCCTGCAAAATGTCCTCGAAACAAGGAAAAGGTTGTGTAATTATAAAACTAAAAAAGAATACTTGCCTGAAATAGCCGATCCTTTTTTGACCGGAGCGCTTCGTGGAAAGAGCGACCCTGAAGTCGACGATGGCGGAAGGAAGACAAGCGATGTCATAAAGGTTGTTTTCTTAAAGAATAATATTACAATGGCAACGCTCCGAAATAAGAATGATGATGACTTGCGGGAACAAAAAAATGCCATATCCCTACTAAGCAGGATGAAAAACCCGGTAAATAAGCTTCACCTACTTTTTGTTAACGAGAGAGATTATCCCTTCGTGAAAACGTTAGTAAATAGAATTAATGGCCCTGCAGTACCAAAAAAAAAGAAAAAAATTTCCAAAAGCAAAGTAAACGAAATCAAAAGCAAACAAAAAAAAGTCAAAAGCAAAGTAAACGAAATCAAAAGAAAACAAAAAAAAGTCAAAAGAAAAGTAAACGAAATCAAAAGAAAAGTAAACGAAATCAAAAGAAAACAAAACGAAAGCTACCCAAAAGGAGTCAAATTCGGCGCAACCCCAAAAACCGAAATCAACCCACACGGAATCAGATTCGACGCAGCCACAATCGAAAAGTATTCATTCGCCACAGGCTATAGCTATAGCCCGCCATCTTTTGATGACATTCTTTTTCATGCTTTTGTAACGGAGCCCCAAAGAAATAAAAAAGAAGTTATTGAACTAGAAGAAGAAATCAATAAAAAAGTTCCTCGATGGTCATACCAATTAATCGACGAGTTGGAACAACTGGAGGGAGCCGAGGGAGAGACTCAGTTCTCGGATCATGAGATTCGAATACTCCCATTCAAACGTGTATCGGTGTTTACTGAGCAGGATTCGAAAAAACGGAAGCCGTTGATAGATGAGCAGGGTAATTTTGTGCGGCATCGAAAAACATATGCGATACGTTTTTTAGGCCATATGTCCGATTTTCGTCGAGGCCTAATCAAGGGATCCGCGCGTCAGGACAGACGTAAAGCATACGTTTGTCGCATGACTCAAGTAAATGCACGCTCCCCTCTTTTCGCTTTGGGCCCCCGCACTTTTTTGGATGGTTTGGTTAACTTAGCCGTGCAGGTGAAATTCTTTTATGAAACCCGGATAAAAGGGGAAAAAATAGTGGATGACGATGACGATAACGAGAAAGATGAATTTAAAGTGATGATTCCGGATACGAAGTCGATTGTGGCTGAGACGAGGGAAATGCTGAAACAGGCGGGGGCCGAAGACGGGCAATCCTACGAAGACGTCGAGGATGATATACGAATTGAGAATGTAACGGAAATGTGGGAGAACATTGACTATGGTCAAGTCGTAAGAACTTTCATATTATTACTGCATATTTTTCTTAGAAAAAAGGTTGTATTCCCTGCATTCATAATAGGGAAAAATATAGCCCGTATGTTATTATTGCAACCTACCGAGTGGAAAATAGACTTCGCCCGTTTGAATAGAGAAAGGTATGCTATATGCACCTATAATGGTATGAAAGTCTCAGAAAAAATCGACTTAAACCAATTCCCACCAGACTGGGCCGATGACGGTATTCAGATACTGGTCACCAACCCTTTTTACCTTAAACCTTGGTACAGATCTAAGACGCGATCCATTCAAAAAGATCCGAAGAAAGAAAAAGATCCGAAGAAAGAAAAAGGTCCGAAGAAAGAAAAAGGTCCGAAGAAAGAACCTTGGTACAGATCTAAGACGCGATCCATTCAAAAAGATCCGAAGAAAGAAAAAGATCCGAAGAAAGAAAAAGGTCCGAAGAAAGAAAAAGGTCCGAAGAAAGAACCTTGGTACAGACGATTCTTTTTTCAAAAAGATCCGAAGAAAGAAAAAGGTCCGAAGAAAGGCAAAGCGCAATTCGAAGGGGACCGGGGGGTTCGTTTTTTAACAAGTTTTGGGATCTTAACCGACCGTCCTTTCGGTGATCTAATAACCCCGGATTGGGGAGTCTTTTTTAATCCCATTAGAAACGAACTCAAAAAGAAAATTCGCCAATTTGAAAAGAAACATTCTATAATTCTAAGCAAACGTTTTCGAAACGTCTTAAAAAAAACAAAAAAATGGTTCATCAAAAGCTTTCTATTTCTAAAAAGAGCTCGTTTAAAAAGACACCCAATTGAATTATCTGGAGGAAGAGAAACCCCGGAGTTCACTCGTTCTCAAAAAGACATAGATAATCTTAAAAACGAACAAGATTTTAGAATGAGTAGGAATCCTAGGATTAGCGAATCGTTGTTGCAAGGTCCAGTTAGAGCTTTGAAAGATGATTCATTACCAGAAGAAAAAGTGGCGGATCCAGAAAAAGAACCGTCGGATCTGGATAATGAACTAAGAGCAGTCTGGGATGAGATAGATAAAGTTACAAAAGAAAGAAAGAAAATAGTTTTCACTCCTAAACCCGATTCTCCTGATAAACTCGTACAAGCAAAAAAAAATATTTTAAAGAAATTAGAAAGAATAAAGTCTCGCCGACACAAATTTTATTTTCTAAGAATCCGAAAATCCTATTATGTTCTACTATTTTTCATTAAAAGGATATCCCGCAATATTAAAAGGATATACCTCAATCCCCTTGAACGTGCCATTTCTATTCGCAAGATCCATCCACAACGTTTTTTTGAATTTTCAAAAAAAATGATTGAAAAATCCATTGGCATTGGCAAGACTGAAACAAATAAAGAAACAGTGTATAAAACAAAGAAAAAAAAAAATCCCTTTATTTCGATTTTTAAAGAGTCGCTTTATGATAAAGATATTAGGATTTCTGAGAATGATATTAAGCTTGGGGATACTTGGAATGGCTATAAGTATAAGAGAAAGAAGGCAACAGATACTTCGGACTTATCCTCTATGTCCCAAGCATATGTATTTTACAAATTATACCAAACCCAACAAACCCAACTTATTCACTTAGATAAGTTAAGATATGTTCTTCAATATGACGGAACATCCCGTTTTCTTAAGAAAGAACTAAAGGATTATTTTGAAGCACAAGAACTCTTTCATTCGAAATTAAAACATAAAAATAGTTTGAATTCCGGCAAAAATCAATGGAAAAACTGGTTAAAGGCTCAGCATCAATATAGCGTATCTCCCATTATATGGAATAGCTTAAGCCCCCAAAAATGGCGAACTAAAGTCAATCAAGAACGTATGGACGAAAATACAGACTTAACTAAAAGGTATTCTAATGAAAAAAGAAAACAATTCTTTGAAGCAAATTCATTAGACGATGAAGAAAATGTAGTCGAGACTTACCTAGGTCAAAGGGCCGGGGATATTAAGAACTCTATAAAATCCTATAGCTATGACCTTTTTTCCTATCAATCTATTAATTCCGAAGATAAGTATGTATGTATAAATAATAAACAAAAAAATTCTTACAATTACAATAGACGGAAAGTGAATTTAGTTGATAGTCCAGAAGGTATTGCTCTTAGCAATCAGTTTTTAGTACAAAATGATCTTCTGGATCTGTATACGTTTCCAGACCGCAAATATGTTCCTTGGAGACTTTTCCCTGGTAGTTTAATTGGTGGAAACGATAAAGACAAAGACCGGTTTGTTAAGATGTGGACCGCGACAAATAGTGGTAATGCTGTTAAGTACTGGACCGCGGCAAATGGTAATGCAAGTATTAAGCCTGGGGTTTTTTGGACTTTTCAAAATTCTCAAAGAACTAAAAAACAAAACCCACTTTTTGATTGGCGGGGAATGAATACAGAACTACCAAATAGGTGCATCTCGGATCTGAAAGGTTGGTTCTTCTTCTCGGAGTTGCTCAAACTGGATCTTAGGTATCAAGTAAAACCGTGGATCCTATCAAAAAATTTACTTTTTGAAAATTTAATTTTTGAAAATCAAGAAGAAAATCCAAATCTTATTCAAGATCCTATTGAAGATGGAAGGCAAAATGTTATTCAAAATGAAAATGAAAATGCTATTCAAAATCTTATCGATTTTTTTCTTGAAAAAAAAAACAGTCCAAAGGATACAAACCACGAATTGCACGCACAAGCGAAAGCGAGAATTTGGGATGCACTTGTAGCGAGTTTAAAACAAAAAAGAGAGCAAAAAGAGAGAAAAAATAAACGAATAGCGCAACTAATAGAGAAAAAAAAACAAAAAGAAATAGAGAAACAAAAGAGAAAAATAGAGAAAGAAAAGAGAAAAAAAGAGAAAATAGAGAATGCAAAAAAAAAAATAGAGAATGAAAAAAAAAAAATAGAGACTGAAGAAGAAAAAATAGAGAAAGAAAAGAGAAAAAAAGAGAGAAAAAAAGAGAAACTAAAAAAAAAAGTAGCGAAGAATATAGAGAAACTAAAAAACAAAGTAGCGAAGAATGTAGCGAAGAATATAGAGAAACTAAAAAAACAAAGAGCGAAGAATATAGCGAGAATGGAAGAAGAAGACAAAAAAGCGAGAAAAAGAAGAAAAAGAAAAGTACAAGTACAAGAAAACAAAATTCCTTACACAGCCTTTGGATCAGACAAATGGCAACGGCCCATCGCGGAATACCCAAAAAGCGGGGATATCCGTAATTTTCAAGTGATATTGCCGGAGGATGATGCTGAGGACGATGAGGAGGACCGATTGGACGAACTCAAATTGAATGCCTACGAATTGAGTAGAATCCAGAAAATTACAGATGAGAAAAGGCTGAAAAGAAATTTGCTAAGCTCTATCAAAAGGGAAAGACTGAAAATGGAGTTTTCGACAAGAAACAATAGTCTTGCGACCATTATGCTTACCCACGGAATATTCAGTATCGAACCACTTCGTATATCTAGACAAAATCAGGACGCATCATTTTTGATCTATCAACTGATAAAGATTTCCTTGGTTGAGCAGCTTGATCCCTACGATCATAATGATAGTTTCGAACTTACTGAAAAATACAGAGCCCGAAGAAATTTTTTTATGACTAAGACCAATGCGGAAACTATGCACAAAAGTGATTCTGATTTGTTTGTTCCTGAAACTATTTTATCCACCAAACGGCGTAGAGAATTGCGAATTCTAATTTCTTTCTATTCGAGAAGGGGAAAAAGAAAAAATCTTATCTATAAAAATCCAGTATTTTGGAAATACGTAAAAAACTGTGGTGAAGTTGTGGATAACAGCGAAAAAAAGAAAAAGAAACTAATAAAATCATTTCTTTGGCCTAATTATCGATTAGAAGATTTAGCTTGTATGAATCGATATTGGTTTAATGCGCAGAATGGGAGCCGTTTCAGTATGCTAAGGATACGTATGTATCCGCGATTGAAAATTCGTTAAGGATACCCTTTTTTATATCCATTCTATACCCTATTTGATATCTGAAACAACGAGATGCATTGGATTTCCATTCCGGTATCGGAATGGAAATCCAATGCACAGACCACTATCGATTAGATCTATAAATAAATGAACAGAATCGTATTTTTTCTTTTCTTTTGTTTCTTTTTATTTTCTGTGTTTTGAGTGTCAAAATATACCATGCTTTCAGATTACTATTTCAACCAACTCGTAAATTGGATTGATGAACTTTATTTGTTGGATTGATGAACTTTATTTGATAAAATGATTTCATAAAATGAGTTGAGAAAATTCGGAGTTCCTAAAGAAATTAGATTCTTATATATATATCTATAAAAAAAAAATGACTAGCATTATTCTTACTGATTGGTAAAATTCATTTAGTTCAAAAAGAAAAAAGGACGATAGAATATTTTTTTATGGTAAAAAATGCATTCATTTCCGTTATTTCACAAGAAGAAAACAGGGGGTCTGTTGAATTTCAAGTAGTTATCTTCACCAATAAGATACGAAGACTTACTTCCCATTTGGAATTCCACAGAAAAGACTTTTTATCCCAGAGGGGTCTACGTAAAATCCTGGGAAAACGACAACGCCTGCTGTCTTATTTGTCAAAGAAAGACAAAGTCCGTTATACAGAATTAATTAGTCAGCTAGATATCCGAGAATTAACAACTCGTTAATTTGAACAAGAACTTGAATTATTTCATTTCTTAGATCTTGAATTTTGATGAAATTTTTTTTGTTTTAAGCAATTCATGAAAGAAAGAATTGAGGAATAACCTATGAATGTAACAACGACAAGAAAAGACCTCATGATAGTCAATATGGGACCTCACCACCCATCAATGCATGGTGTTCTTCGGCTCATCCTTACTCTAGACGGTGAAGATGTTATTGATTGTGAGCCAATATTGGGTTATTTACACCGAGGGATGGAAAAAATTGCGGAAAACCGAACTGTTATACAATATCTGCCTTATGTAACACGGTGGGATTATTTAGCGACTATGTTCACAGAAGCAATAACCATAAATGGACCCGAACAGTTGGGGAATATTCAAGTACCTAAAAGAGCAAGTTATATCAGAATAATTATGTTAGAGTTGAGTCGTATAGCTTCTCATCTCTTATGGCTTGGCCCTTTTATGGCGGATATTGGTGCACAGACTCCCTTTTTCTACATTTTCAGAGAAAGAGAATTAGTATATGATCTATTTGAAGCTGCCACCGGTATGAGAATGATGCATAATTATTTTCGTATCGGAGGAGTGGCGGCCGATCTACCGTATGGATGGATAGATAAATGTTTGGATTTCTGTGATTATTTTTTAACAGCAGTTTCGGAATATCAAAAACTTATTACGCGGAATCCTATTTTTTTAGAACGAGTTGAGGGGGTGGGCATTATTGGCGGGGAAGAAGCAATAAATTGGGGTTTATCAGGACCAATGCTCCGAGCTTCCGGAATAGAATGGGATCTTCGTAAAGTTGATCGTTATGAATGTTACGGCGAGTTGGATTGGGAAATCCGGTGGCAAAAAGAAGGGGATTCATTAGCTCGTTATTTAGTCCGAATGAGTGAAATGACGGAATCTATCAAAATTATTCAGCAGGCTCTGGAAGGAATTCCGGGGGGGCCTTATGAAAATTTGGAAATACGATGCTTTGATATAGAAAAGGATCCAGAATGGGACGGTTTTGAATATCGATTCATTAGTAAAAAACCTTCTCCCACTTTTGAATTGC